TTGTGAAGAATGTGGACATTATTTGAAAATGACTAGTTCAGAGAGAATCGAGCTTTTGATTGATCGGGGTACTTGGAACCCTATGGATGAAGACATGTTCTCTGCGGATCCCATTAAATTTCATTCGCGAGAGGATACTTATAAAAAGCGTATTGCCTCTGCTCAAAAACTGACAGGATTGACTGACGCTGTTCAAACGGGTACAGGTCAACTAAACGGTATTCCGGTAGCCATTGGGGTTATGGATTTTCAGTTTCTGGGAGGTAGTATGGGATCCGTAGTAGGCGAAAAAATAACTCGTTTGGTTGAGTATGCTACCAATCAACGTTTACCTCTTATTTTAGTGTGTTCTTCCGGAGGAGCACGAATGCAAGAAGGAAGTTTAAGTTTGATGCAAATGGCTAAAATTTCTGCGGTTTTATGTGATTATCAATCAAGTAAAAAGTTATTCTATATATCAATTCTTACATCTCCTACTACCGGTGGGGTGACAGCTAGTTTTGGTATGTTGGGGGATATTATTATTGCCGAACCCTATGCCTATATTGCATTTGCGGGTAAAAGAGTAATTGAACAAACATTGAAAAAAGCCATGCCTGAAGGTTCACAGGCGGCTGAATCTTTATTACGTAAGGGCTTGTTGGATGCAATTGTACCACGTAATACTTTAAAAGGTGTTCTGAGTGAGTTATTTCAGCTCCATGCTTTTTTTCCTTTGAACAAAAATTAAATCAAATATAACAGTTAGCTTATCAGAATTAAACGAAAACCCTGAAAAATGCATTTTTATTTAGAATCAATTTTTTTGTGTTTACTACTCAGTATCAGTAAACCTCTATCAACAAGATAAAAAGTGAATCTTTTGCTTTCGGGAAGTTCAAATTCGACTAGACAAATAAAACAAAGTTCGTTTTCCTCTCTTGCTTGCATATGTATAGATATCTCAAATAGAGATATATACAGATCTATATCTATAGAGAGTCTTCCATCTTTTTGCATTTCCCGAAAACTCCCTGTTTTTTGTTTTTGGATCAGATTATAATAAATTGTGTAGAAATTTGTAATGGAATAAAAATTTTTATTTATTAATCACTACATATAAATAGAAGACAAAAAGAACAAAAAGAATCATAGGGATTATGATACATATATTTTATTTTTTTTATTTTGAAAGATGAATAAGTCCATTTATTTATTTTGGCGCTTCTTGTACCTATTTTTTTATTCTATTTCTATTAGGTTGTATATTTGTATTAGATATATATTTACTTAAAGATACTTAAGTATAATTATATAATATATTATAGAAATAATAAAAATACAAGATATTCTAATATATCTTTAGAATTCAGAATATAACAATAACAGGTACAAATATTAAATTGAGGTACCCATTTTATGACAACTTTCAACAACTTACCCTCTATTTTTGTGCCTTTAGTAGGCCTAGTCTTTCCGGCACTTGCAATGGCTTCTTTATTTCTTCATATTCAAAAAAATAAGATTTTTTAGATCGGATGAGACCTAATCGTATCACTCCTTTTTTATTTTAAAAACTTCGATTCGATAAGACCCATTTGGTAGAATATTGTATAACACATAGATTCCTACAAACATAAATTAAAAAAAGCTCTTATGCATGTGTAAACGTATTATATCGGGTAAATAAATTTGCGCTCTTTTGAAAAAAAAGTATCATCATCGGGCCGATGTATGAAATTCAAGTCAATGTATTTATTTATTTGTTTGTATATAGCTATAGGGGATCATATAAAGGAAGGAGATGTTATTATTTTAGATATAAAAAATTCTATGAATTACTCCTAAGGTAAAGGTTCACAACAAAAAAGTTGATGAGAGTCACTTTGAAAAAAAAGGAAAGTCCTATTTTCTCAATTCCAAAAAATTGTATAACTGGATCTAATATATATGAGTTGGCGATCAGAATCTATATGGATAGAATTTATAACGGGGTCTCGAAAAACAAGTAATTTATTCTGGGCCTTTATACTATTTTTAGGTTCATTAGGATTCTTATTGGTTGGAACTTCCAGTTATCTTGGTAGAAATTTTATATCGTTATTTCCGTCTCAGCAAATCGTTTTTTTTCCGCAAGGGATTGTGATGTCTTTCTATGGGATCGCAGGTCTCTTTATTAGTTGCTATTTGTGGTGCACTATTTTGTGGAATGTGGGTAGTGGTTATGATCTTTTCGACCGAAAAGAAGGAATAGTGCGTATTTTTCGTTGGGGATTTCCTGGAAAAAGTCGTCGCATCTTTTTACGATTCCTTATGAAAGATATTCAGTCCATCAGAATAGAAGTTAAAGAGGGTGTTTCTGCTCGGCGTGTCCTTTATATGGAAATTCGAGGTCAAGGGGCTATTCCTTTAATTCGTACCGATGAGAATTTTACTACACGAGAAATTGAGCAAAAAGCTGCCGAATTGGCTTACTTCTTGCGTGTACCAATTGAAGTTTTTTGAAATGAATTAATTTTAAAAGACTAAACGCTTTGGCAGTAGGAAGAAAAAACTAAAGAATTTCTTTATTTTTTTCGATTGAACATTCATCTATTCTTTTAGGCTCATTTTTTTTTATATATTTGATAGAAAAGGAGTTTCTTCGTATAGAAATTTGAAAACGTTCTTTTAGTGTTGATCGAAAAAAGTCGGAATAACATCCTAGAAACAAAAAAATTTTATTGATTCAAATTGGAAGTGTATTCTGAGTCTATTTCTGTATTCTTTATAGATTCAAAGCAAAGACTAAGTATTGAATCAAAAGAAAAAGAGAAAATGGATTCATAGGCTGAATACATTCTATTCGACTTATAATAGAAACTCATGCTCGATAGAAATATTAGATCTAATAGAATCAACAAATGAGGCAGGTTCATTAACAATTCACAGATTCAAAATGGCAAAAAAGAAAACATTCATTCCTTTTTTTTATTTTACATCTATAGTCTTTTTGCCCTGGTTGATCTCTCTCTGCTGTAATAAAAGTTTGAAAACTTGGATTACTAATTGGTGGAATACTAGACAATGCGAAACCTTTTTGAATGATATTCAAGAAAAAAGTGTTCTAGAAAAATTCATACAATTAGAGGAACTATTCCAACTGGATGAAATGATAAAGGAATACCCAGAAACCGATTTACAACAATTTCGTCTAGGAATCCACAAAGAAACGATCCAATTCATCAAGATACACAATGAGTATCGTATCCATACCATCTTGCACTTCTCGACAAATCTAATATCTTTCGTTATTCTAAGTGGTTATTCCTTTTGGGGTAAGGAAAAGCTTTTTATTCTGAATTCTTGGGTTCAAGAATTCCTATATAATTTAAGTGATACAATTAAAGCTTTTTCTATTCTTTTATTAACTGATTTATGTATCGGATTCCATTCGCCTCATGGTTGGGAACTAATGATTGGTTATATTTACAAAGATTTTGGGTTTGTTCATTATGAGCAAATTTTATCTGGTCTAGTTTCTACCTTTCCAGTCATTCTTGATACAATTTTTAAATATTGGATCTTTCGTTATTTAAATCGTGTATCTCCATCACTTGTAGTGATTTATCATGCAATAAATGACTAAAAAATGATTCACTGATCCAATTCTAATCTTTCTTACCTTATACATCATAACCAAATCAAAGTCGTATTTACTTTACTCTTTTTACCCATGAGGTATTCCTTGTATATTTCAACAAAAAAAATTTATTTTTTTCAGTAAACGTAAATAGCAAAATTGTGGCGAGGGAAGTATATTATCAACCTACCTAACTTTATTGTAGAAATTTTCGGGATAAATGATTGGACCATGCAAACTAGAAATACCTTTTCTTGGATAAGGGAAGAGATTACTCGCTCCATATCTGTCTCACTCATGATATATATAATAACTTGGGCATCCATTTCAAGTGCATATCCGATTTTTGCCCAGCAGAATTATGAAAATCCACGAGAGGCAACCGGGCGTATTGTATGTGCCAATTGCCATTTAGCTAATAAGCCCGTGGATATTGAGGTTCCACAAGCGGTACTTCCTGATACTGTATTTGAAGCAGTTGTTAAAATTCCTTATGATATGCAACTAAAACAAGTTCTAGCTAATGGTAAAAAAGGAGCTTTGAATGTGGGAGCTGTTCTTATTTTACCAGAGGGGTTTGAATTAGCCCCCCCCGATCGTATTTCACCCGAGATGAAAGAAAAGATAGGAAATCTGTCTTTTCAGAATTATCGCCCCAATAATAAAAATATTCTTGTGATAGGTCCTGTTCCTGGTCAAAAATATAGTGAAATAACCTTTCCTATTATTGCCCCAGACCCAGCTACTAATAAAGATGTTCACTTCTTAAAATATCCTATATACGTAGGCGGAAACAGGGGAAGGGGTCAGATTTATCCTGATGGTAGCAAAAGTAACAATACAGTTTATAACGCTACGGCAGGAGGGATAATAAGCAAAATTTTACGAAAAGAAAAGGGGGGATACGAAATAACCATAGTTGATGCATCGAATGGACGCCAAGTGGTTGATATTATTCCTCGAGGCCTAGAACTTCTTGTTTCAGAGGGCGAATCCATTAAACTCGATCAACCATTAACGAGTAATCCTAATGTGGGTGGATTTGGTCAGGGGGATGCGGAAATAGTACTTCAAGATCCATTACGTGTCCAAGGACTTTTGTTCTTCTTAGGATCGGTTGTTTTGGCACAAATCTTTTTGGTTCTTAAAAAGAAACAGTTTGAGAAGGTTCAATTATCCGAAATGAATTTTTAGATCTGTCTATTTAGCTTTATAAAAGTCGTAAAAAAGAACCAAAAAAATTATGAAAAGCCTTTTGCCTCTCTTTAGATTTTCTATTCCTTTTCGACCAGATGTCAGGAATTACTTGTATCATAGTCCTAATCCTAGTATATTGAGAAGAATTCACTTTACCCCTGTTTTTTATTTTTCAATACAATTTTTTTTTAGGGAAGGGGTG